AGCCAGCCAGCTTACTATACTTACTATACTAAGGGAAGAGGGTCCTATTTAACAGTGGTAGGGGAAGTGACCCCGAAGCGCAACCAGACTCTTGTTCTTCCTCTTCCGCGGCCAAAGCATTAAGCAGTTGTTTTCGGTTCGTTTATTTATTCTGCACTGACCAAATGAAGAACCAGAAAAGGAATTCTCATATTAGGGTCTTCTTTGTAAAGAGAAGAAAGGTGGGAAGGAAAGAGCACCACTCCAAGTAAAGTTCTGCTGATGTATCTGTAGCAGCAGGAATTGCCCCAACACGGCATAACCGACCTTACAAACCTTTACTAGAGTGACGAAAAGCGATGGACAATACAAGCTAAGCTCAGATTTAGTAATCGCTAGACAACAGTCTATTCAAGGTAGTGGGGCGGTGCTGACCTATATGTCTTACGCTAGTCCGTTGGTTCACTCATGAACCTAGAAGAGCAGAGACTGAAAACATGAATAACAGATACGAGTGGGACCACGTTAGCTAATTGTGAGAATTCCCTTAGGGCCTGACTCAGGAACAGAAGAATTCACTCTTTCTTCCTTGTTTGCTCTTTCTCGGTCTAACGCTTACTGACTGGCTCAGGTCCTTTCACCAGTACTTGAGCCAGCACCTAGCTATGCCCATGTCGTAGCTTCTGCGGTTACGAGGAACCTCCGGACCCCGGCTTGACGGAGGTAGTAACCTATTGTACAATAAGTACCTATCTGTTTTTGATAGATTGTTTGGGCTGTTACCCACTCAATATAGGTTTCAATCCAATCACTCCGTGGAGGTTTATGGACTTTTAAAGAGTACTTTCCATCTTAATCGGTGGCATACATTGTTTTCGGGAATGAATCAAAAGCAGTGATTTCCCGAACGGGAGGTACACTTGACCCCTGAAACATTGCCTTTTCCTCTCCTTATGGTTGAGAGATCCAGTTTGGTTAGTTCTTTCTTAGATCCGGTCCGAGTGGTAGCCGGGCGAAGATGGTGGACTAGTCTTAAGCATGAGCAGGAAAGGAAGAGAAAGAGAACTAACTTTTCCTAAATCTTATCACTGACTTCTCTTTTTGATTATTGCTGACATGTATAAACCTTAACTTAAGTTTCCATTTCCTATTAATTAGGGAAAATTAAGTAAATTAAATAAATAGAATCTGCTTTGCTCACTTGTTGACCTAACTAGCCTTTAGCCTGATGGATTTACCTCGCCAGCTGCATTGGATTGAAAACGAAAACTAACTGGTCTGGAGAGAAAGCCTATCCTAGGCAGTCTTCCATATTCCCTATTACAAGGGGAAGAGAATCAAGCCCGGATTCAATATATAGAGAATATCACAAAGTTCAACAGATATCTCATCTTAACTTAAATTAGGAAGCTTGCCTGCATCGAAAGCAAAGGAAACTTTCCTTTAGGGGATTACCAAAGAACTCCTAAGAGATGTGCCACTTATTCTCGATCGAAAGCAGAAGCACTTTCTTACTCTACCGAAAACACTTAAACTGGCCTACCCAGTATCAAAGTAAGTAAACTCCCACTGGATGGTAAAGAGCACTAGATGGACTAGAAGGGGATGAAGGGAAAGTCTTACGGGATCGAATCACTTACTTATAATTCGAAGCACTCTGCCTTCAAGGCATTAGAAAGCAGGACTTATAGGAAGAAGGATGGCAACTAGATGAAACTCTCCTTGGATGAAAGCAAAGTCACCTATTCCCTTTTCTGTCGGAAAAAGGAAATCGCTTTAAAGAGAAGGTTTTTATTTTTCTAGTATGTAACTAACCACAAGTAGTCTACAGTTGGTTGAGAAAGAATAAGCCTACTGCACTAAAAATGCGGAGTTGCCGGAAGGAATGAGCGGGAGGTTACTCCAAGGTTCTAGATCAGCGGTGGACTTGACGAAGATGATGGGATTGGCGACGGAGAATACTTTGAGCGAGACGGAACTCTCTCTCCTAGCTTTTACCTTAGAAGCTGACCCCTTCGCTCTACAAATGATCGACTCCCCCACCGATGGAATAACCAAAGGCCCACCTTTCATTAAGTCGCTGTTTGATGACTTTTCAACGGTACTTGCTGTCATTCACCTGTCAACTACTATTCCCTGTCTTCGTCACCTCCCTGCCGGCCCGAAAACGAAAAAATCTATCCCGATTCTTCCAGCAACCAATCATAAGTCCCGCTAATCTAAGGCAAGACATCAATCTCGTCACACTTGACGAAGCCATTGCCAAGATTTCCCTATTATTTCCAAAATCGCCCTACCTTACTAACCGCTGACACTCGTTATGTTAGCTGCATAAGTCAGTAGAGCGTATGCTAGGAAAGAAGATAATTAGTCGAAGGAAGTCTTAAGGTGCGCCTGGGACTTTCTTGTCAGTCTTATGATAGGCTTACCAACTTTCATGAAGAGGCAAAAGAATCATAGACAACTTTCCTTTTTTGGCTAGATCCCCGTATGGAAAAGAAGGCTTTCACCCGGGGGCGGTCTGGTGTTCAAACTTTCAATCTAAGTCCCATTTGTAGTTGGCGAGGGCATTCTTTTTCCTTCCCTTAGCTAGGTATAAGTTCCTATTGAGGAAGATCTGGCATTAGTTCGAAAATCGGAGGGCATTGATTCCGACTAGACCTTCTAAGGCGACAATTTCATTGCTTTCCCCTAGCAGCGGATTTTTCAAAGAGCGTCTTTTTAGCAGTTGATTCGTGCTAACTCCTAAGAGCGGTTACGTGTCATGTGCAGCAGATGAAAAGTAAGACCTTATTCGTCGCAACAGCAGACCATTCCCTCACAGCTGATTCGCAAGCAGCAGATTCTGGGCATGAATGTGCAACCTAAAGACTAGCAGGGTTTTTTCCTCAACTTCCCACCGTGGCAGCCTCTAACTCTAAAGCTAGAGTATATCTAAAGTGCGCTTTTGGCCGATTCCTCGCCTTATCTCAGTAAGCAAAAACAATTCTTCCCTTCCCAACCCCACCGATATGACAATGCAGTATATTTTATATTGATAGAATAGAATCGTTGTCAAAAATGTGTCCAGTTGTGGTCTTTCAAATTTCAATGCAAGCCCATCTCACCTGCTAGAGGTCAAAGAGGCTAAGGTGGGCTCCCCTTTTTTTGTCTTTGTCACAGCCTTAGACAATTCGAGAAGGCCTGCGAAGGGAAACTCTCTTGTTTACCTTCAAGTCGGTCCCCTTGTTTTCCGGACCACCTTACACGTCCTAGACATTAGGAAATCTATTAATCTTAGGGTCGAAAGGCCTTAGTTACATGAGGGACAGCCGGGGCATCCACATACCATCAATGCCTGAAGGTTCCATTTTATTAGGGCTCCAGAGTCAAAGTTAAGGCCGAGGTACAGCCCCCGTTGACTTTTTACTGTGATAAGGTGAGCTTCATGCCTTTCATTGAAGTGGGTGCACATTTTATGCCTTTTGAGATCTCTCTTTCAAGCAAACACATCCAATCCTACCTTTTTTTGGGAGCGTAGCGAGATGAGACGACTGGACGGAGTGGAAAGCACAGACAAAGAGCACTTGATATAAGCCACGCTATCCAAAATATCTACCTACTTAAATCAAATCCCGACAGCAGCCGCCAAGCTGCGGAAGTAGTTAAATCGGCTTCCCATTGCCAACTTCAACATGATTAAAGACGCCAATTTATCGACAAAAGATAGAGGCGATAGTAGATCACCCCCTTCTATACGGTTTGAACAAGTAAGAAAAAATGAATTCTTTGTCTTACTAATTGAACGAGTGAATCGGTTCGTAGCACCACGACCTAACTAGTATTCATCTACGCTAGCATCTCTATCTTTATATATGATAAGATATACCTGCCCCTTTTTCGAGGGAGAGAAAAAACTGTTTAAGCAAGTTAGGAGTCAATGCCAAAAAAAAGATAATAATTTTCATTTTGTTGACCTAGGTTTAGGGTTCTAAAAAAAGAGTAGCCTAGTACTGGTTCGCTAGCTGCTAGCTGTGACGAGAGGAGTTTAGGGATTAGCTCTTCTTTACTTTCTGCTGTTAGCAAGATGCAGCTATTGAAAATGCTATCTCACACCTTCTTGTTGAAAGAAAGCTATTTTCGGGGTTACCGATATCCGAATGAACTACCTTAGCGCCCTCCCCCAAAAGGAAGGAAGCGGAAACCAAGGTTGAAACCTCAGCAAAAGGAACTTGCACGGAAACGGTTTAGCAAGAGTAAACTGAGCTTTTTACAATGAGAAGATAAAGAGGGCTCAGGCAGCGAAATCAATCACTGATTTTCTTGTTTTCCTTTCCTCCTATTTTAGTCGTTAATTCCACCTTAGCCCATGGGCAAGCTACCCGTAGATGTGTAGTGAAGGAGTAGTTTGCTGGGGAAGATAAATTGTTTGGGGAGTAATCCCTTGGATGAGGCCATAGAGCTCTCTTCAAGTAGGATTTTTAAAAGAATCTTTCTCCCTCCTTCCTATAGCAGCCAATAAGGATCCTAATTTTCCTCGTGCTATGGAATAAGAATATAAAGCTATTATGGCTAAGAATACTTGTAATCTTGTTCCACCTCCACAAAACACTAAGAGATCTTGTTTGAAAATATTGGGTGTACCGAATCAAACAGCGAGCTGATGGTTCTTTGGAGCGATACAAGGCTCGCCTTACCCCTCAAGGGTTTACTTTTCCAACATTATCTTTTAGTAGACATATATCCCTCATGCCGCTAGAGAGCGCAGTCATAGCGAACCAAGCCTAAATGAGGGAGATTTTTTTATTCTGTGTTGGTGTGGGTGGTGCTCACTGGAATAACAACAAGTTTTATAAATTTGTTCCAAAACCAATGGCGCAAGGGGAACAAGCCATAACAGAATACCTGCCTTTCAGTGCGTGAAAGAAAGCCCGAAACGGCTAGAAGAGACCTAGAAGCTAGCTGGTTGAATGCCTTGCCCCACGCAAAAAGGAATAATTCAATAAAAGAAGAAAGAAGGTAGCGTAGAGTCCATTCGAGAG